ATCCCTTTCAATTGGTCTACAGTGTCATTGTAGAGAATCCCTGTCTTGTTTTCCATATCTTTATTTCCCCCATCGATATACACAAATTATCTTGTCATTTCTTCTTTTTGGTCTCATATATCATATAACAAACATATAATATAGTAAAAGACTTATATTAAAGTATGAAATAAATATGAAACCTCCCATAAAAAATTAAAATTTTTTAGGAATTTCGGGCGGAAATGCGCGTATTTTTTTCTTTTAAGAAATATCTATTTTTTACATTTCAATTTGAATTAGGGACTCCGCGTACCAATACAAGTGGTCAGTCATTAACTACATATACACATCTGGTCATATATGTATTACCATTATGTAATAAAAATTATATTAACTAATAAAGAAAGAGGAGTTTTAAAAATGCGAGATCTAAAAACATATCTCTCCGTGGCACCGGTAGTAAGTACTCTATGGTTCGGGTCTTTAGCAGGTTTATTGATAGAGATCAATCGTTTTTTTCCGGATGCGTTGATATTCCCCTTTTTTTCATTCTAGTTATTGATATGGGAAGGGGGGGAGAAGATTAGAGATACAATAAATATCTGTAACTAATCCCTTCCCTTCTTTTTTTTTTTCTAACTTATTAAAAAAAACAAAGAAAAAGAGGCTTCGCCCTCAGTGAAACTATGAACTAAGGCCCAGGCTCAAATTAATAATAGAGTGGAAATAAAAATGTGATGGTTGGGGCAACAATATCATACAAGATACTTAACTGAAAATGAAATACTGTACCACAATTTTTAATTCTAAATATAGTTAGAAATCATTATATTACTTATTATTACTTTATTGATTGCAACGAAATCTTTCTTTCATAATTTGATTTCGAGTTACCTGCTTCTTTTTTTTTTTTTTTTTTGGTCCTTTCTTCTTCCTTGCTTTGGATCGGAAAATTAAAGAATTGAGTGAATCAAAAACCAAAGGAGGTTCATGGCCAAGGGTAAAGATGTCCGAGTAACGGTTATTTTGGAATGTACCAGTTGTGTTCGAAATCGTGTTAATAAGGAATCAATGGGCATTTCCAGATATATTACTCAAAAGAATCGACACAATACTCCCAGTCGATTGGAATTGAGAAAATTTTGTCCCTGTTGTTACAAACATACGATTCACGGGGAAATAAAGAAATAGATTGAACCGACCGCTCGTGTGTCAGTCTTCCAAGAAAGATGAAAAATTACATATTATACATAACAATATATATTTATTTAAATATAAACAAACCAAATCCTATTTCGATCGGATCAAACATGATGTAGATGTCGAATTAAGAAATAGGATTGGGATTTTCAGGATAAGGAATAAACAAACCATGGATAAATCCAAGCGAATCTTTCTTAAATCCAAGCGATCTTTTCGTAGGCGTTTGCCTCCGATCCAATCGGGGGATCGAATTGATTATAGAAATATGAGTTTAATTAGTCGATTTATTAGCGAACAAGGAAAAATATTATCTAGACGGGTGAATAGATTGACCTTAAAACAACAACGATTAATTACTATTGCTATAAAACAAGCTCGTATTTTATCTCTGTTACCTTTTCTTAATAATGAGAAACAATTTGAAAGAACCGAGTCAACCGCTAGAACTGCCGGTCTTAGAACCAGAAAAAAATAGACCGACTTTTCAATTGAATCAAAATAAAATTCTAATCCAAACTCAAATGTGGATTGACGTTTTTTTTTTTTTTTGTTCGAAAAAAAGGAAAATCGAGATGTCGTGTCGTAAGAAAAAAAATTGGATAAGAAGAATAAATATTTTTTATTGAACGTCTTTCTTCATTTTGATGACTTTATCATATTTTATCATACTAATTTCTACTCTACCTTCCCAGAGTTCATTCTCCAGGGAACTCCATTTAAACGACTCCAACGGATTTTATTTATTTTATGATATCATTGGAAATCATATAAAGACAACTCTTATTTAATATAGCTATTTGTGCAAGTATTTTACGATTAAGAAGCAACTGTCTCTTGTACAGATTGTGTATTAATTTACTATAACTTAAGTATACTTTATTTTCGCGAATTACTGCATTTATCCGAGTGATCCACAAACGACGAAAATCTCTCTTTTGTCTACCTCTATCCCGATGAGCCGAAACCAAAGCTCTTATTTTCTGTTGAGTAATAGTACGCGTAAGTCTTGAATGAGCCCCTCGAAAGGTTGATGCAAATAAACGAATTTTTGTTCTACGTCTTCGAGCTATATACCCTCGTTTAATTCTGGTCATTGAATAAATGAAACTTTGATGAATAACTAATAGATTTCCTTTCTTTCAGTTATTCCCTTCCCGTGTCCTAGTCTATTAATAACAAAACGGATTTTTCCAATGTATAAAATAAAAATTCCAATGGCTTTTGCTACTATAACCTTCCCTACCACGATTTTTTCTTTTTTTTTCTAGGTGAAATGCCTAGAAAAAAAAAATTGTATTGATACTAGGTATCAAAAACAAACACATAGTAAATAAAAAAGTATTAAATATAAATGGATATAGTGGGTTCCATCGTTTCTATGGTTACTTATTAAACGGTGAGGTCCTCTCTATACACCGGAGCCCTTCTTTCTTTAATCTTTAATTTAATCAATGTTATTGTTAACTTGTATAGTTCACACTCTTTGGCTCTACCCATAATTATCCAGTACTAGGTCTTTCACAACGAGATCTACTTAATACAGTAACGGTATTTAATTATGAAGATTAGCTGAGTAGCTGACCCTGTTAGTCCGTTCTTGCAAGAGTAAGGCATAATTTTTCTGCTTTTTAAAATAGGATTTCCCCTGCTTAATGGATACCATTTGCTATCAATGGAGAATTCTTTCTCATCTTAAATTTTAAATTGAGTTGATTGGATTTGCACCAATGGAAACCATAGATTTGATACTACAAGAAAAGAATAGATCTTTTTTATTTTTAGATATTGAATGGAGTTCTTCCATTCTGTCCTATTCGCTGGTACTGATCGTTGATACTGGATCAATTGTTTTCTTTCTTTTGTCCTAGCCCATGATCTGAACGAGTCGCACATACACCCTAGTACATGTTCCTCGTCGCTGAGGACATCCCCCAAGAGCGGGGGATTTCGTGACATTTCTGATTGGCTGTCTTGTGTTTCTAATAAGTTGTTTAATAGTTGGCATGTTGAATCATATACATAATGGGCTGGTTTAGATCGACCTTAACCGGATGATTATGAATTCTTTTATTTCTATATTAATAGATTAATGAATAGAATATTAAATCCGGTACGAAGATAAAATCTCAAATCACGAATTCGTGTGAAATCCTTTTTTTTTTTATTCAGTCGCTACAAGATCAACAATTCCATGAGCTTGGGCTTCTGTTGCTGACATAAAAACATCTCTTTCCATGTCTTCAGATACAACCCATAAAGGTTTGCCTGTCCTTTGTACATAAACCCTTGTGATGGTTTCGCGCAGCTTCAGTAGTTCTTCCGCTTCCAAGATAAATTCTCCCGTCTGTGCCTCATAAAAAGAACTAGCAGGTTGGTGGATCATTACCCTAGCGTGAGGGAATGCTAGACGTTTGGTAATTTCTCCTCCGACGAGAATAAAAGATCCCATTGAAGCGGCTAATCCCATGCATATTGTCTGTATATCTGGTCGCACAAATTGCATAGTATCATAAATAGCGACTCCGGGTATTACCCACCCACCAGGAGAGTTTATAAACAAATACAGATCTTTGGTATCATCCTCTATACTGAGATATACCATAAGACCAATAAGTTGATTCGAGATCTCGCTATCAACCCCTTGGCCTAAAAAAAGTAATCTTTCTCGATAAAGTCGGTTGATTGGGATAAAGTTGTATCCCTTAGAAACCGTACATGCACCTTTTGATGCATACGGTTCAACAAAAATCAGGAAAAAAAAGAATCAATGTGTAGATGTAGATTCTAGCGCTTTCTGTTTTTTCATACCAGGCTTTAACTTATAAAAAGGGGCTTTTCTTTCATTGTTCAAGAAAGATGGGTTTTGGCCTGTTTTGTTTATCTATAAAAAAAATTACTAAACTTATCTAACTAACTTCTCATTGATGTATTGTTTCATCGAGATACAATCTAAATCGCGATGTAATTTTCTTGTTCCTGAATGGGCTTCTTCAATTTTTTTAGGTTTATGCTCTACTCCGCGTAAAGATCCGCCCGATTTGGATTTGCACATATAGGACAAATGCTCCAATACCACGTCCTTTTGCTACAACTTGTTTTTTTTTCTAAACGGAGCCTGGATACTTCATTTTATTGGTCTAACCAAGCCAACCATAAATTATTCTAATTGATAATATTAATCTGTATACCCTCCCGAAAAAATGGATCTAATTGCACTTCACGCTCCAAATTTTTGATAATAAAATAAATCTTTCTTGGGTGAAGGGGAGGATATCTCGATCGGGGAAGAGAACGGGGAAATACCATATGACCCAATATATCTGACAAGTCGCACTATACGTCAATCCACAATGCATCTTCCTCTCCAGGACTTCGAAAAGGTACTCTTGGAACACCAATAGGCATAAAATAAAAGAAAAATTAAGTACTATATCTCACTTTGATGTGAAAGCGTAACAATGGGTTTGTTGTCCTAATAATATTGGCCTTTACCATATTTTATTATCATATTTTATCCATAGATTGACTAAGTTCATAAAAAAGAAGGCAAAATGAATAAAGGAAAATTATTACAAATAAGTGCTTTGAATGATGAACAAATATATATATGCATTCATTCATATAAAATAATATCAACTCCCTTACCATTGCGTATTGGTACTTATCGGGTGTAGAATAGATCTGCTTCTTTTTGTTCCTGCGAACAAAATAGTTTCATTATTACTAAAAGTAATTATTACGAAAAGAATCAAACAAATATTAATCCTTTATCCAAGATAATCCACTAAAAAGAGGGTCCACAGCATATTTTTTTATAATGCAATAAAGTTACATTGTGTTTATTTTTCGTTGATAAAGGGGTATTTCCATGGGTTTGCCTTGGTATCGTGTTCATACCGTCGTATTGAATGATCCCGGTCGTTTGATTTCTGTCCATATAATGCATACAGCTCTGGTTGCTGGTTGGGCCGGTTCGATGGCTCTATACGAATTAGCAGTTTTTGATCCTTCTGATCCTGTTCTTGATCCGATGTGGAGACAGGGTATGTTCGTTATACCCTTCATGACTCGTTTAGGAATAACCAATTCATGGGGCGGTTGGAGTATCACAGGGGGTACTGTAACGAATCCGGGTATTTGGAGTTATGAAGGTGTGGCCGGGGCACATATTGTGTTTTCTGGCTTGTGCTTTTTGGCAGCTATCTGGCATTGGGTGTATTGGGATCTAGAAATATTTACTGATGAACGTACAGGAAAACCCTCTTTGGATTTGCCTAAGATCTTTGGAATTCATTTATTTCTATCAGGAGTGGCTTGTTTTGGGTTTGGTTCATTTCATGTAACAGGATTGTATGGTCCTGGAATATGGGTGTCCGATCCTTATGGACTAACCGGAAGGGTACAATCCGTAAATCCAGCGTGGGGTGTGGAGGGTTTTGATCCTTTTGTTCCGGGAGGAATAGCCTCTCATCATATTGCAGCAGGGACCTTGGGCATATTGGCGGGTCTATTCCATCTTAGTGTCCGTCCACCTCAACGCCTATACAAAGGATTACGTATGGGAAATATTGAAACCGTCCTTTCCAGTAGTATTGCTGCTGTCTTTTTTGCAGCTTTTGTAGTTGCTGGAACTATGTGGTATGGTTCAGCAACCACCCCGATTGAATTATTTGGTCCCACTCGTTATCAATGGGATCAAGGATACTTCCAACAAGAAATATATCGACGAATTGGTGCTGGATTAGCTGAAAATCAAAGTTTATCTGAAGCTTGGTCTAAAATTCCTGAAAAACTGGCTTTTTATGATTACATCGGCAATAATCCGGCAAAAGGGGGGTTATTCAGAGCGGGCTCAATGGATAACGGGGATGGAATAGCTGTTGGGTGGTTAGGACATCCTATCTTTAGAGATAAAGAGGGGCGTGAACTTTTTGTACGTCGTATGCCTACTTTTTTTGAAACATTTCCGGTTGTTTTGGTAGACGGAGACGGAATTGTTAGAGCCGATGTTCCTTTTAGAAGGGCAGAATCAAAATATAGTGTCGAACAAGTAGGTGTAACTGTCGAGTTCTATGGCGGTGAACTCAACGGAGTCAGTTATAGTGATCCCGCTACTGTGAAAAAATATGCTAGACGTGCTCAATTGGGTGAAATTTTTGAATTAGATCGTGCTACTTTGAAATCCGATGGTGTTTTTCGTAGCAGTCCAAGGGGTTGGTTTACTTTTGGGCATGCTTCGTTTGCTTTGCTCTTCTTCTTCGGACACATTTGGCATGGTGCTAGAACCTTGTTTAGAGATGTTTTTGCTGGTATTGATCCAGATTTAGATGCTCAAGTGGAATTTGGAGCATTCCAAAAACTTGGAGATCCAACTACAAGAAGACAGGTAGTCTGATACAATATCCCTTTGTTACTAGTTACTTTTCGTTGTTATTTTCTTTTTTTGATTTGATATAGGGTACCGGATAAATCTTGATTTGAATCACTGCCTTATCTTTGACTTTTGTTCTTTATTTATCCGGGAGACGATCCCAAATAAACAGGTATGGAAGCTATAATTGTAAACCACGATCGAATCTATGGAAGCATTGGTTTATACATTCCTTTTAGTCTCAACTCTAGGAATAATTTTTTTCGCTATCTTTTTTCGAGAACCGCCTAAAGTTCCAACTAAAAAGGTGAAATGATTTTTCATTATCTCAATTGAAAGTAATGATCCTCCCAATATTGGGAGGATCATTACTTCAACTAGTCCCCGTGTTCCTCGAATGGATCTCTTAGTTGTTGAGAGGGTTGCCCAAAAGCAGTATATAAGGCGTACCCAGTAAAACTTACAAGTAAACCAGATAAAAAGATGGCAACTAGGGTTGCTGTTTCCATTATTATATAGTTTTAAGACATTATATAGTTTTAAGACCACAATGGATCTATGATAAGATCATTTATTTACAACGGAATGGTATACAAAGTCAACAGACCTTACTGAATATAAAATATTATGGCTACACAAACCATTGAGGGTAATTCTAGATCTGGCCGTCCAAAACGAACTAATGCAGGGAGTTTATTGAAACCATTGAATTCAGAATATGGTAAAGTAGCTCCCGGGTGGGGAACTACTCCTTTGATGGGTCTCGCAATGGCTCTATTTGCGATATTCCTATCTATTATTTTGGAGATTTATAATTCTTCCATTTTACTGGATGGAATTGCAATGAATTAGATTGATAAGAACCATTAACTAGCTTTTTCAATACAAAGTGAAGCCTTTAGGTTTCTGATTTTTATCCCATTCTATTTTGGTAGTTCGACCGTGGAATTTCTTTGTTTCTGTATTTCCGGAATATGAGTGTGTGACTTGGTATAATTGATCCTATGGATAGGACAGAGAATGGGGCTGTCATCTTGATAGAGATGGTTTTACTTCGTCGGATATTCATTCTAGTATCTGGAGCACGGAATATATGAAATAGATTACTAAAGTATTAGAACTATGATTCATACTTAATAGTCAGACCTCGTGTCCGGACTTCAAAAAATTTTTTAAAAGAGTTCGAAGTTCTAAATAGAAAAATTTGTATTCTTTCAAACTTTAGTTTATGCTTATTTTGATCAAAGGACAAAGGTTTCTTTGGATTTTTAGTCAGTATATCTATTCATTGAATAAGTGATGATCCAATGATTCTTACTCAGGGAATTTTGGAGCTTAGTTTGAAAAGGTTTTATTGAATCATCGTGGTTCTAGTATGAATCTGAGGTTTTAATCAATCCATAGGGTCTTAACAAGAGAATTCCTATCAATAATAAAGAAAACAGCAGTAAAGCCGCATTACAGATAAATAACACCAAAGATAATAGGTAAATAGAAGATTCAAGAGGCCTATAACGATCAAACGAATGAGCCGACTTGATTTTTTGGCATTATAACCACAAAGAAGAGCTTTCGGATTTTTATTCTTTCATATCTTCAGAAAAAATTGAATCATAGAATTAAAAAATTTCAAACTTTCTATTACACACATCCGTTAGAACTAGTATTTGGGCGTTTCTGTTTGAGCCGTACGAGATGAAATTTTCATATACGGTTCTCCGGGGGGGGTTTCCTTGATTTACCTATCTCAATAAAATCTATGATTGGTTCGAAGAACGTCTTGAGATTCAGGCAATTGCCGATGATATAACTAGTAAATATGTTCCTCCTCACGTCAACATATTTTATTGTCTCGGAGGAATTACGCTTACTTGTTTTTTAGTACAAGTAGCTACAGGGTTTGCTATGACTTTTTATTATCGTCCGACCGTTACAGAGGCTTTTGCTTCTGTTCAATATATAATGACTGAAGCTAATTTCGGTTGGTTAATCCGATCAATTCATCGATGGTCGGCAAGTATGATGGTCCTAATGATGATCCTGCACGTATTTCGTGTCTATCTCACCGGTGGCTTTAAAAAACCTCGCGAATTGACTTGGGTTACAGGTGTGGTTTTGGGTGTATTGACCGCATCTTTTGGTGTAACTGGTTATTCCTTACCTTGGGACCAAATTGGTTATTGGGCAGTAAAAATTGTAACAGGCGTACCAGATGCTATTCCTGTAATAGGCTCGCCCCTGGTAGAGTTATTACGCGGAAGTGCTAGTGTGGGACAATCCACTTTGACTCGCTTTTATAGTTTACACACTTTTGTATTACCTCTTCTTACTGCCGTATTTATGTTAATGCACTTCCCAATGATACGTAAGCAAGGTATTTCTGGTCCTTTATAAAGAATACATCCGATATTTGTAATCAATCATTTATCACTGGGTAGGAACAATAGTATTTCATTGCTACAAATATGGATTATTGAAAAGAATAAGACATGTATTGGGATATTTCTCTTCAACTCTACAAAAATTTATTATTTTTTTGACACTCATAGTTGAAGCGAATTTTCCGAAGATAAAATGGATTATGGGAGTGTGTGACTTGAACTATTGATCGGGCCTTGCAGATATATGCCCTTATCTATCTGCCACATTTGAATTCACAACAAAACAATGTGTCTTTGTTCCAACCACCGCGTAAGCCCCATACAGAAGATAGGCCGGTTCGTTTGAAGAGAATCTTTTCTATGATCAGACCCGATCATGTCGTGTATGATATGAATAGGCTCCGTAAGATCCAGTAGAATAAGTGATTGGCATAATCCAGATTATGTTTTATATATTTCACTTACTAAATAGTATTGAAATGTATTCATTTCCTCTGCATTGACTCGATTTATGATACTATCGGAGTGAAACAAGGGATCTAAAGAAGAACAGAGGCTAGACTATATTAGTAACAAGTAAATTCTTTGCTTTGTATGTAAAAAGTCTCGATATTTTATTTTAGGGGATAAAGGCCAATTGCAAGATCTGAGACGACCCATAAAGCATTTGATCATGATCAATTTTGTAAGCCTACTTGGGTATTGAGCATTTATCTGTAAGAACTGAATTCCTTGCAATGGGTAGTTGTTGCAACTGCGAAAAAGGGAATCCTTTTTATTACATAGAATCATTCATATATGTGTGGATAATATATTGATTGTTTTTATATGTATCCATTTGATTTTTATATGTATCCATTTGATTCGTGCTCGAGCTGGATGATGAAAAATTATCATGTCCAGTTCTTTCGGGGGATGGATCTAGAATAATTCACCTATCCTAATAACAAAAAAACCTGACTTGAACGATCCTGTGTTAAGAGCTAAATTGGCTAAGGGGATGGGTCATAATTATTACGGAGAGCCCGCATGGCCAAACGATCTTTTATATATTTTTCCAGTAGTAATTTTAGGTACTATTGCATGTAACGTAGGCTTAGCGGTTCTAGAACCATCAATGATTGGTGAACCCGCAGATCCATTTGCAACTCCTTTGGAAATATTGCCTGAATGGTATTTCTTTCCCGTATTTCAAATACTTCGTACAGTGCCAAATAAGTTATTGGGTGTTCTTTTAATGGTTTCAGTACCTGCGGGATTAATAACAGTACCTTTTTTGGAGAATGTTAATAAATTCCAAAATCCATTTCGTCGTCCCGTAGCGACAACCGTCTTTTTGATTGGTACTGCAGTAGCCCTTTGGTTGGGTATTGGAGCAACACTACCTATTGAAAAGTCCTTAACTTTAGGTCTTTTTTAAATTGATTCGATTGTGAAATAAAAAATATATTACGACATGTGTATCTAGGGAATAGTCGCTTCAAAGTGAATTTTCCCTAGATACATCTATTCAATTTAATTTATTCAATTTAATTTTAGACCTATTCCGAATATATGGATTGGGCTAAAGATTCAAAACTAATTTTTATCTGTTTAGACAAAACTTTAGAAAAATAAATAAATAACCCCAAACACTTTATTCGAAATGCTTTTATCTTTCTAGAATGTTCAATATATGTTTTACATCTTCTATGCGAAAATGTTTAATTTTCATAAGATCTTCTTGACTGTTATTCAAAAGGTCCACTAATGTATGTATATTGGACCTTTTGAGGCAATTATAGACCCTGGGGAGCAATTCTGATTGGTCAATAAAAATATATTTAAATGCGATTTCTTTTTTATTTTTTCTTTGTTTAGCCAATCTACCATGAAAAGTAAAAAGGGGTAAAGTAACTTTATGTTGATTGTTTTCTAAATGTAAGTTTTCTTCTTCTGCATGTAAAAAAGGAATAAATAAATCAATCAAATTCCGGGAGGCTTCATGAAGTGCTTCTTTAGGAGTTAAACTTCCATTTGTCCATATTTCGAGAAAAAGTATCTCTTGTTTTTCATTCCCATTCACATAAGAATGAATACTATGATTCGCATTTCGAACAGGCATGAATACAGCATCTATAGGATAACTTCCGTCTTGAAAGTTATTTGGCGTTTTTATACGATATCCGCGATTCCTCTCGATTTGTAATTCAATACACAAATTAATTGGTTCTGTTAGGTTAGCTATATGCTGTGTATTATCAACGATTTCCACAGAAGGTGGTAAGATAATGTCTTGAGCAGTTACATATCCAGGACCCTTCACACAAATAGACGCGTTACAAGTTCCATACAGATTACTTCTCAATACAATTTCTTTCAAATTCATTAAAATTTCATGTACGGATTCTTGAATACCTACTATGGTAGAATATTCATGTGGTATTTTCTCAGATTTTGCGCGTGTGATACATGTTCCTTCTATTTCTCCGAGCAAAGCTCTTCGCATCGCAATGCCTATTGTATCGGCTTGACCTTTCATAAGTGGGGCCAGAATAAAGCGTCCATAATAAAGACGCTTACTGTCTGCTCTTGATTCAACACACTTCCACTGTAGTGTCCGAGTAGATACTGTTACTTTCTCTCGAACCATAGTATATTATTTGATCAAATCATTGAATTATTTATTTCTCTTGAAATCTCTTCAATGTTTATTTTATTTTTACACACGTCTTTTTTTAGGGGGCCTACAGCCATTATGTGGCATAGGGGTTACATCGCGTATGAAACTTAATAGTATACCACTTCTACGAATAGCTCTTAATGCCGCATCTCTTCCGAGACCCGGGCCTTTTATCATGACTTCTGCTCGTTGCATACCTTGATCCACTACGGTCCGAATGGCATTTCCTGCTGCGGTTTGAGCGGCAAATGGTGTACCTCTTCTTGTACCCTTGAATCCACAAGCTCCGGCGGAGGACCAAGAAATTACTCGACCCCGTACATCTGTAACCGTCACAATGGTATTGTTAAAACTTGCTTGAACATGAATAACTCCCTTGGGTATTCTGCGCGCATTCTTACGTGAACCAATACGTCTATTTCTACGTGAACCAATTTTTGGTATAGGTTTTGCCATATTTTATCATCTCATAAATATAAGTCAGAGATATATGGATATATCCATTTCATGTCAAAACAGATCCTTATATATTTTTTTTTACTTATTTATTTGTACATCGGGTCCTTTAGATTTCGAGAGTCTTTTTTCTTTTAAAAAGATTATCCTTGTCTTTGTTTATGTCTCGGGTTGAAACAAATTACTATAATTCGTCCCCGCCTACGGATCAATCGACATTTTTCACAAATTTTACGAACAGAGGCCCTTATTTTCATATTTGTACTTCCTTTTCTTAATTCAGAATTTACTTATTGGAAGAAAATAAGTTTCTTGAAATTTTTAACTTCGAATTGTATCCCCACGAAAGAATGTTGAAATTGAAAAAAAAAATCACCTAATCATTCGAATCTTTACTTTTGAGTCTATAAATTATATATCCTTTGGTTGAATCATAAGGACTTAACTCAATTTTTATTATATTTCCTGGTAGTCTACGTATAAAACTACGCCCAATCCTTTACTAAAAAACCCAGAATTATCTTTTCATTATCTAAACGAGCCCGTAAGATACATACCATTGGTAAGTTGTTCCGTAATTAAACCCTCATGAATCCATTTTTGTTGTTTCGTTTCATTCTAGGTAAAATCCCTTTGACGTATCAACTAATGTAAGAGGGGTAATACTATAAACTTGTCATTTCTCTTTTTTCACAAATATGAAAGTTCCGCGTATAATTCGGCTATCAGAAAGATTACCATATATAACACAAAATTTCGCCGCCTATTCCTTCTATTCGAGCCTTTCGGTCTGTCATTATACCTCGAGAAGTAGAAAGAATTACAATTCCCATCCCACCTAAAATTCTAGGAATTCGTTGATAGTTCGAATATATTCGTAGACCGGGCCGGCTGATCCGTTTTAAATTTAAAGCAGTTCTATATGGTCCTTTCCTATTTCTTCTATGTCGTAGGGTTAAAACCAAAAAATATTTATTGCTTTCCTGATGTTTTCTCACGTTTTCAATAAAACCTTCTTGTAAAAGGATTTTAACAATATTTTCAGTGATGTTAGTAGATGGTATTCGAACTGTTCTTTTTTTAGTCATGTCAGCATTTCGTATAGAGGTCATTATGTCAGCAATAGTGTCTTTACTCATGATAAACTAAGATTTTTGTTGCCCCCGAATTTTGATATAATCAACATGCTCTTTTTATTTTTTCTTTATTTCTGAATTATAAAATATTTATTAATTTTAAAAGTTAATTTTAAAAGGTATATACATGATAGATAAACAATCTACTAATAAATCAGTCTTATTCAAATACTATATTACGGTCTTACCTTATAATACCTCAGGTGCTAATGAAACTATTTTAGTAAAATTTAACTGTCTTAATTCCCGGGCGATCGCGCCAAAGATTCGGGTTCCTTTTGGATTTTTTTCTTGATCAATAACAACTGCAGCATTGTCATCATATCGTATTATCATACCGTTGTCGCGTTTGAGTTCTTTACAAGTACGTACAATTACCGCTCGAATCACTTCTGATCTTTCTAGAGGTGTGTTTGGTACTGCTTCCTTGATTACAGCAACAATAACATCACCAATATGAGCATATCGTCTATTACTAGCTCCTATGATTCGAATACACATCAATTCTCGGGCCCCGCTGTTATCCGCTACATTCAAATGGGTTTGAGGTTGAATCATATCATTTTTTTTTTATCGGTTTTTTCTTTTTCAATGCCAAGGTCTAAATAAAAAAAAAGAAATATTATTTGTTCAAAACAAAAAAAGAAACCTTCATTTTTTTCTCATCCAAAAAACCCCTTTTCCTTTGTTTCTACATTCCTATCCCGAAAGAATGAATTGAGTTCGTATAGGCATTTTAGATGCCGCTATTGAAATAGCCCTTCGAGCTATATTTTCTGCTACTCCACTCATTTCATAAAGTATTCTACCGGGTTTAACGACAGCTACCCAATATTCGGGAGATCCTTTCCCCGAACCCATACGTGTTTCTGTAGGTCTTACTGTAACTGGTTTGTCTGGAAATATGCGTACCCATATTTTTCCACCGCGACGGGCATTTCGTGTCATCGCGCGCCGCCCTGCTTCTATTTGTCTAGATGTAATCCAAGCGGGTTCAAGCGCTTGAAGAGCATATCTACCGAAGCAAATACGATTACCTCGATAAGATATTCCTTTCATCCTCCCTCTATGTTGTTTACGGAATCTGGTTCTTTTGGGGTTATAGTTGATGGTTGGTTATCAATTCCATCCATCTCTACTACAGAACCGGACATGAGAGTTTCTTCTCATCCAGCTCCTCGCGAATTAAACGATTAAAAAATAATATACACGGTGAATAATATACGGAATCGTGGGATTATTTTAAATTTCATCTATTCATCTAATAGATTAATAATTCTAAATCTATTCTATTTATAGATAATGTTGTTTTGGTATAACGTTATAATCTTTATTTTCTTTTGCCTTTTATTATTCTATTGAATCGACTAAAATTTTATTTAGAAAAAAAAAATTCGCGGGCGAATATTTACTCTTTCAACATTCAGTTGTAAGATTAGTCTATCACATGATCTCTCAGAATAAACGAATAGGTTTCTGGTTCGTTCCGCCATCCTACCCAATGAATCATTAGGATTCGCTTTCAATAGAATCTTATGCATTCACAGGTTCTGTCGTTCCCACCACTTCTCGATTAATGGTTAGGTCTGAATTCTACAACGGAGCCCCTAAGGAAATTTTGAGTCAACCTTCTCAGTCTTTATTGGCTCGGGGCTCTTGATTTTTTGTTCTATGCATGGATTTGTCTAATTATGGATTAATCAGTATTGATGCTTTATTACATTCCCTTTATATGAGATGACTCATAGACCTTACATATTGGAATTTTATATCATTGATATTCTTTTTCTATCTTTCTCTCACCCTTCC